ATGGGTTAGTTTAGGGGTGTGGGCGTAGGCGGGTCGTGTTTTTGTTGTTTTTTTAGGGGAGGGAGGATTTGGGTTGGACCAGGATGTGTCGTCGGCGGGGCAGTTGTTGTGCGTGTAGGCTGGGAGAATCCGCTTGGTTGTATGGATGAAAAAAGTCACAATAAAAAGAGCGCATGAATGTGGTGTGGTGGTAGGTTTCTGTAGTTAAAGTGTTGTAACGATGGCTTTTCAGGCCGTAGATCTCGGAGAGAGGCCGAGCAGGAATCATGATAAAATTTGTTCTGTTTTTAAGTCTTTGCTTTGTTTTGGGAGGTCTGGCAGTGGCCTCTAATCCTTCTCCTTATTATGGGGTACTGGGGCTGGTTGTGGCATCTATTGCGGGGTGTGGTTGATTAGTGAGTCTGGGAGTGTCTTTTGTGTCATTAGTACTGGTAATGGTTTATTTAGGGGGGATGTTAGTGGTATTTGTTTATTCGGTAGCATTAGCAGCTGATCCTTATCCTGAGGCGTGGGGGGATTGAGGGGTTGTTGGTTATGGGTTTGGGATGGGTTTAGTCATTGTGGTTGGAGTTGTTGTGAGCGGGGTGCTTGGGGTTTTAGTGGATGGAGGAACGGTGGATAACGTGGGGGTTTCGTTTGTTCGGATGGACTTTGGTGGGGTTGGTGTGCTGTATTCGTGAGGGGCGGGGCTATTTCTGATTGGTGGGTGAGGGCTGTTGCTGACTTTATTTGTGGTGTTAGAACTTGTACGGGGTCTATCTCGGGGGGCGATTCGGGCTGTTTAGGGAGGTGGATGCGGAGACAGGTCAGAGGGTAGTTTAATTAAAATGCCAGCTTTGGGAGTTGGTGATGGAGGTTTGATTCCTTTCCTTCTGAGACGGGTTATGATGTTGAGGGGAGATTTGTGTTAATTGATTGTGTGGGGGTTGAATGTGATGATTGTTGGCGAGGTGGTTGGGTTGGTTGTAGGTGTTTGCCTGGTTGTGTGGATGGAAAAAAAATCACAATAAAAAGAATGAATGATGAAAATGGATGTTTAATCGAAAGTTCCAGCAAAGTGGAAGTAAGAGGATCATGTCCGGTAACCATTGCATTATCCAGTACTTGCAGAGGTAAACAGCGCGGAGTCCATGAATGGGGCCAAAGTGCATCAGTGTCAAGTTTGCGTAGGACTTATCCTTCAACCATGACACTCGGTGGGCGCCCGAGGGGACTAGGCAGCTCGACGGTCATGTGATGGACATGTCAAGAGGAAGATAACTCCTGCTACGCACTTGAAGGGTTTATTGAAGATCCCCCAAAAAAAAGAAAGGGAAGAGGGAGAGAAGAGTATGCCGGAGTAACGAGAGGAAGGAGGAACTCCACCCAAGCATTTGTATCTGTGAAGAGCAAGGGCAAAGGATTAAGGTGTTCATGGTCCTGAAGTTACCACGGGAGGCGCAAAAGAGCAAGGAGGGCCTCGAGGGTAAGAGGGAAAGTATGCCCCTGAAGCCAATAACTAGGGTATAAGTTACGTTGAGTAGCTCGGTCCTCGTGAGAAGCGCGATTAATAGATAACCGGGTTCCCTGGCTTGTGAGTTCCTGAAAGTTGTTGGACGGGATGTTGTTTTGGAAGTGGGCGAACCGTATGGCTGGGAGAATGCAAAGGAGCGCTGTGACGTTCATCCGTGTCCGGGTCAAGGTAAAGTGCGTGGGAGCATTGTCGATCTCATGTAACGCCTGTGTGGTCATGGTTAGGATCACTTGGGTTGTATGGTACCTGAGGCAAGAATGTGTGCGAGGGTTTTATTGTCACGAACATTATCTCATGGTAACAAGTGTTTGAGATTGGGTCGGTAATGAAGTTGGTTGATATGAGGAATATCCTACATTGACTTAATGCCTGATGGGGTAAATAGGTTAATGCGAGGTAGTACATACCCCGAAAAGCGCTAGCAAGGTGTCTTGGGGGGGAGGGGGGGCCGGAATGGGAGAAGGTTAACTCTAAGAAGGGGTGTAGTCTTCAATCTTTGGCTTACAAGACCAATGTTTTAATAAACTATTAGAGTTGGTTAGAGTTTGAGTATCTTGTTTTCTAGAATGGATACGATGGGGAAGAGGATTAGGATGATTGTGAAGTAGGTGAAAGAGGCTAGTTGGCCGATGATGATGAATGGGTGTTCGACTGGTTGGCTGCCTACTCAGGTTAGGATAAGGAGGTTGGCGACTAGGGCTCAGAATAGGATTTGGGAGAGGGGTCGGAAAGTTATTGAGCGTAGTTTGGATGTGTGTAGGAGGGGAATTAGGAAGAGAACCAGTACGGAGGCGGCTAGGGCTAGTACGCCACCTAGTTTATTTGGGATGGATCGGAGGATGGCGTAAGCAAATAGGAAGTATCATTCAGGCTTGATGTGTGGGGGTGTGGCTAGGGGGTTGGCTGGTGTAAAGTTTTCTGGGTCGCCTAGCAGATTAGGTGAAAATAGGGCTAGGGAGGCGAGGAGGATAAGTATTAGTGCGAATCCTAGGATGTCTTTTGTAGAGTAGTAGGGGTGGAACGGGATTTTGTCGCAGTCCGATGGGATACCTAGGGGGTTGTTTGATCCCGTTTCGTGTAGTAGGGTGAGGTGGACTAGGGTTAGGCCTGCGATAACAAATGGCAGGAGGAAATGAAGGGCGAAGAATCGGGTTAGGGTGGGGTTGTCTACTGAGAAGCCGCCTCATGCTCATTCTACTAGTGTTTGGCCGATGTACGGGATTGCTGAGAATAGGTTTGTGATTACTGTAGCGCCTCAGAATGATATCTGTCCTCAAGGCAGGACGTAGCCGACGAAGGCGGTTGCTATTAGGGTCAGTAGTAGGACGACTCCGATATTTCAGGTTTCTTTGTTTAGGTAAGAGCCGTAGTAGAATCCTCGGCCAATGTGGAAGTAAATGCAGATAAAGAAGAAGGAAGCGCCATTGGCGTGTAGGTTGCGAATAAGTCAGCCGAATTGGACGTTTCGGCACATGTGGGCGACGGAGGTGAAGGCTAGGGAGGTATCTGCTGTGTAGTGCATGGCTAGTAGGAGGCCTGTGACGATTTGTGTAACTAGGCAGATGCCTAGAAGGGATCCGAAGTTCCATCAAGTTGAGATGTTTGATGGTGTGGGCAGGTCGACTAGGGAGTCGTTGACGATTTTTAGTAGAGGGTGGTTTTTACGAAGGTTGAGGGCCATTGGTTGGTTCTGTATGTGGATGCTAGTAGAATGAGGATGGAGAGGGCGAATGAGCTTAGATAGGCTTTGATTAGGCCGGGGTGAAGGGTGGTGGCTGTTTTAGCTGCTTTCAGTTGTAGCTCGGCTAGACCTTCTGGGCCTAGTAGTTTATATCAGGATAAGTCTACAAGGTGAGAGGCGATGTTTTGGCCTCCGGTTAGGAGGGTTTTTGTGTTGAGTCGGTGTGTTAGGGGGTTGAAGTAGCCTAGAGAGATGGAGAAGTTGTAGAATGGGTTTTGTTTTGTTAGGATGAGGGTTTGGGTTAGTTTTGTCAGTTCTAGGGCGAGGAGGATTCCTAGGGCTGTGACTGCTAGGGCGGTGATTTTGATGGATAGTGGTATGGTTATGGGTGGTGTTTTTGCTGGGAGGATGTATGAGGTGATTAGTAGGCCTGCCATGATGCTTCCAAGGGCGAGTCGGGTGATTGGAGAGGTTACTGCCGGGTTGTTCTCGTTTATTGGGGTGAGAGGGGGGATTCGTACATGTCCGGTTTGTACGAGTACAGTCATGCGGATTGTGTAGACCGCGGTGAAGGATGTGGCTAGTAGGGTGAGGAGAAGGGCTCATGTGTTTAGGTAGGAGGTGTTTAGGCTTTCGATAATTTGGTCTTTTGAGTAGAAGCCTGCTAGGAATGGGGTTCCTATTAGGGCTAGGTTGCCAATGGTGAGGCAGGAGGTGGTTGTTGGTAGTATTTTTTGTAGGCCTCCTATTTTTCGGATGTCCTGTTCTCCATTGAGGTTGTGGATGATAGAGCCTGAGCATAGGAATAGTATTGCTTTAAAGAATGCATGTGTTGAGATGTGGAGGAAGGCTAGCTGTGGGAGGTTCAGTCCAATGGTGACCATTATTAAGCCGAGTTGGCTTGAGGTAGAGAAGGCAATGATTTTTTTGATGTCGTTTTGGGTGAGGGCGCATGTGGCTGCGAATAGGGTGGAGAGGGCCCCTAGGCAGAGGCAGAGAGTGAGGGCGTTTTGGTTGTTGGTGAATAGGGGGTGGGTTCGGATGAGGAGGAAGATTCCGGCTACTACTATTGTGCTGGAGTGGAGTAGGGCGGATACGGGGGTTGGACCTTCTATGGCAGCGGGGAGTCATGGGTGAAGGCCAAATTGGGCTGACTTGCCTGTTGCGGCTAGGATTAGGCCTAGTAGGGGTAGTGTGGGGGTTTGAGTGGGGGACGGAAGCTGTTGGATTTCCCAGGTGTTTATTGTGTGGGCTAATCATGCCATGCAGAGGATGAGGCCAACATCTCCGATTCGGTTGTAGAGGACGGCTTGGAGGGCGGCGGTGTTGGCTTCTGCTCGGCCATGTCATCAGCTGATTAGAAGGAAGGACATGATTCCTACACCTTCTCAGCCGATGAAGAGGACGAATAGGTTGTTAGCTACGATTAGGATTAATATTGCGATTAGGAATAATAGGAGGTAGGTGAAGAATTTTGTAATGTAAGGGTCTGATGCTATGTATCATGTTGCAAATTGTAGGATGGACCATGATACGAATAGGGCAATTGGGAAGAACGTGAGGGAGTAGAAATCTATTTTTAGGCTGAGGGGGATTTTGAAATTTATGATGTATTTTCATTCTCATAGGAAGACTAAGCTCTCTGTCCCTGAGTGGATGTGGATTATTATTGGAATTAAGCTGATTAGGAAGGAGGTTTTAACTGTGTTTGTGATGGTGGTTGGGGTGTTTTTGAGGCTGTCTGATAGGAGGGGGAAGATGATGGGGGTGGAGAGGGTTGCTATGGTTAGTAGCATGAGGGTGGTTAGGATAAGGGGTAGGTCCATTACTTTCACTTGGATTTGCACCAAGATGAGTGGCTCCTAAGACCATTGGATTACTGTTATCCTTTGAAAGTAAGGGGGCTGAGGGTTTATACTCAGATACAAGAGTTAGCAGTTCCTGTTGGTTAAACCTCCCCTCGGCAGATAAGAAGGTTTTAACTTCTATCTTTAGGATCACAGTCTAATGTTTGAGTTGAAACTATATCTGCATATTGGGAGGCCCGAGATTAGTTGAGGCTTGAGGATGAGGAGGATTATGGGGATTATGTGTAGGGCTATGAGGAGGTGCTCTCGTGTAGAGGAGTTTTGAATTGATGTGATGTGGGATGGGAGAGTTCCCCGTTGTGTTATCATTAGTATGTATAGGGTGTATGAGGCAGTTAGTAGGATTGCTGTTCCGGTCAGGATGATCGTGAGTGAGGATCAGTTGAACAGGGCGACTATAATGGTTAGTTCAGCTATCAGGTTGATTGTTGGGGGGAGGGCTATGTTTGTTAGGTTTGCTATGAGTCATCAGGTGGCTATAAGGGGGAGGAGGGGCTGAATGCCTCGTGTGAGTAGCAGGATTCGGCTGTGAGTTCGTTCGTAGTTAGTGTTGGCTAGGCAGAACAGTATGGAGGAGGTCAGGCCGTGTGCGATTATTAGGATTATAGCCCCGGAGAATGCTCACTGGGTTTGGATTATGGTTGCGGCAACCACCAGACCCATGTGGCTGACGGATGAGTAGGCAATTAAGGATTTTAGGTCGATTTGGCGCAGGCAGATGGCGCTGGTTATTAGGGCTCCTCATAGGGCTAGGGTGATAAAGGGGTAGTGGAGGTTGCTTAGTGAGGGGTTTACTAGGATTGTGATACGCATAATGCCATAGCCCCCTAGCTTTAGTAGGAGGGCGGCAAGGAGTATAGAGCCGGCAATTGGAGCCTCTACATGGGCTTTAGGTAGTCATAAGTGGAGTCCGTATAAAGGGGCTTTGACTATGAAGGCTATTAGGAGGGCTAGGGTGGATATGAGGTTTGTTCATGAGTCAGTTATTGATGGATGTGAGAGTTTGAGTATAGGGAGGTATAGGGTTCCGATCTGGTTATGAAGGTGGAGGATGGTGATTAGTAATGGGAGGGAGCTAGCTAATGTGTAGAATAGTAGGTAAATGCCTGCGTTTAGGCGTTCTGGCTGGCTACCCCATCGAGTGATGAGAATTAGGGTTGGAATCAGGGTGGCTTCGAATGCAATGTAAAAGAGTATTAGTTCTGAGGCCGAAAAGGCTAGGAGGATGAAGGGTTGGGCTAGGATTATAGTAGCGATGAAGGTTCGTTTGCGGGTGGTGGGCTCTTGTTCTAAGTGGTTTTGGCTTGCTATGATTATGAGGGGGAGTAGTCAGCAAGATAGAACTAGCAGGGGGGAGGAGATTTGGTCTAGGGAGGTTCAGGGAGTTAGGCTTTTGCTTGGGTAGTAGGTTGGGGTTAGTCATTGTAGGCTAGCGGTAGCGATTAGTAGGCTGTACGCTGTAGTGTTGGTTCACACGTGTTTGCGGGGGGAGAGGAGGGCTAGGGGGAGTAGTATGATAGTTGGGATTATAATTTTTAGCATTGTAGGAGGTTGAAGTTGTGGAGATGGTCGGAGCCATGGGTTCGGGTGGAGGCTACAAGGAGGGCGAGTCCTGTTCCTGCTTCGCACGCAGAGAAGGTTAATATTAAGATTGGTAGGAGGGTTGAGGAGGAGGATTGTGTTTGGATTGGTCATATTGATAGGGCGACATACATGGATAATATTATGCTTTCTAGACATAGTAGAGCCGAGATTAGGTGGGTTCGGTGGAATGCTAGGCCTAAGCTGCTTAGGGTGAAGGCTGAGTAAAAGCTTAGATGAAAGAGGGTCATAAAGAAAGTTATAGGGTGGTGGCTATAATCTGTTGAGCCGAAATCAACTGTCTTGTTTAGACTAACTCGATGTTTATTCTGCTCATTCTAGGCCTCCTTGGGCTCATTCGTGGATTAGTCCTAGGGTGAGAAGGAGAATGAGGAGGGAGGCTCAGAATAGTGTAGTGGTAGGGTTTTGTAGTTGGGTGGCTCATGGGAGGGGGAGTAGTAGGGCGATTTCTAGGTCGAATAGCAGGAATAGGATAGCCACTAGGAAGAATCGAATGGAGAAAGGCAGGCGGGCGGAGCCTAGGGGGTCAAAGCCGCATTCGTATGGGGATAGTTTCTCTGGGTCAGGGTTTGTTTGGGCAAGTCAGAAGTTTAGTGTGGTTAGGGCGATGCTTAGCGCTAGGGATAGGGAGATTATGAATGTGATTATGTTCATTGCTCTTCTCTGGGCTTAAACCAGATTCTAGGGATTGGAAGTCGATTGTAATAAGTATACTAGAAGAGCAAGATCCTCATCAGTAGATGGACATGTAGAGGAATAGTCAAACGACGTCTACGAAGTGTCAATATCAGGCTGCGGCTTCAAAGCCAAAATGGTGGTTTGTTGTGAAGTGATATTTGATCAGGCGGATGAGACATACTAGGAGGAAGGTAGTGCCGATGATGACATGTAGGCCGTGGAATCCGGTGGCGACAAAGAATGTGGAGCCGTATACTCCGTCTGCGATGGAGAATGGAGCTTCGTAGTATTCTATGGCTTGTAGGGCAGTGAAGTAAAGGCCTAGGAGGACTGTTAGGGTGAGGGCTTGGATTGCTTGTTTTCGGAGGGCTCCTGTGATGCTATGGTGGGCTCATGTGACTGTAACTCCGGAGGCTAGTAGGATGGCGGTGTTTAGGAGGGGTACTTCTATTGGGTTTAGAGGCTTGATCCCGACGGGGGGTCATTGGCCTCCGAGTTCTGGGGTGGGGGCTAGGCTTGAGTGGAAGAAAGCTCAAAAGAAGCCCAGGAAGAAAAAAGCTTCTGATACGATGAACAGGGCTATGCCGTAGCGTAGGCCTTTTTGGACGGTGGGGGTGTGGTGCCCTTGGAATGTGCTTTCTCGCACGATATCTCGTCATCATTGGAACATGACGAGGGCGGTAGTGAGGAGGCCTAGGATAAGGAGTTGGGGGGAGTGGGAGTGGAATCACATTGTTAGGCCAGAGGTGGTGAGGAGGGCGGCGGCTGCTCCAAAGATAGGTCATGGGCTGGGATCTACTATGTGGTATGAGTGTGCTTGGTGTGCCATTTGAGGGTTAGATGTTTTCCTGGAGGTAGAGGCTTAGTAGAAGGACGAAGACGTAGGCTTGAATTATGGCCACGGCTACCTCTAAAAGGGTGAGCAGGAATAGTACTAGTAGGGTTAATAGAGACACTGCTGGTATTGTTGGGAGTAGAGCTACTGTAGCTGTGGAGATGAGTTGGATGAGAAGGTGACCTGCTGTTAGGTTTGCTGTTAGGCGCACTCCTAGGGCTAATGGGCGGATGAGAAGGCTTGTGGTTTCGATTATGATGAGGGCTGGGATTAGGGGGGTTGGAGTGCCTTCTGGCAGGAGATGACCTAGAGAGGCAGTGGGTTGATTGCGTAGTCCTGTGAGGAGGGTGGCAAGTCATAGAGGGAAGGCTAGGGCTAGGCTTATGGATAGCTGGGTAGTTGGGGTGAAGGTATATGGTAGTAGGCCTAGAAGGTTGATTAGTAGGAGGAAGATTATTAGTGATGTTAGGATTAGGGCTCATTTATGTCCTTTTTTGTTCAGTGGGGTTATCAGTTGTTTCGTGACTAGGTTGATGAATCATAGTTGTAGGGTGGATAGGCGGTTAGTGATTCATCGGTTGTTTGGGGAGGGGAGTAAGATGGCTGGAAATGTCATTGCAAGGAGGATTAGGGGGATTCCTAGTAGGGAGGGGCTTGAGAATTGGTCGAAGAAGTTTAGGCTCATGGTCAGGTTCAGGGGGTTGTGTTTAGGGTTGTTGGGGTTTTGCTAGAGGGTGGGTTGGTGGATACGAATGTTAGAAGTTTAGGTTGAATGAGGCAGGAGAATGTAAGTCATGTAATGAGCATGATAAAAAATCAAGGGTTTGGATTTAGTTGAGGCATATCATTAAGGAGGGATCTCCCTCTTTCTTTAGCTTAAAAGGCTAACGCTGTTCCATAGCTTCTTAATGGTTAGGATGATAACAGGGAAGATCAGTTTTCGAAGTTGGCGAGTGGGACAGATTCTACTACGATAGGCATGAAGCTGTGGTTTGCTCCGCAGATTTCTGAGCATTGTCCGTAGAAAACTCCGGGTCGAGAGGCTAGGAAGGAAGTTTGATTTAGGCGTCCTGGGATTGCGTCAGTTTTTACACCGAGGCTGGGTACGGCCCATGAGTGTAGTACGTCGTCTGCAGTGACAATGACTCGGACGGTGGAGTGTGTGGGGACGATAACGCGGTGGTCGACTTCTAGCAGTCGGAAGTGGCCTAGGGGTAGGTCTGTTGTGGGGATTATGTAGGAGTCGAATGTGAGGTCTTTGAAGTCAGTATACTCGTAGGTTCAGTATCACTGGTGGCCGATGGCTTTTAGGGTGAGGTCTGGTTCATTGATTTCGTCTATCATGTAGAGGATCCGTAGAGATGGGAGAGCGAGTGTGATTAGGACTGCGGCTGGGAGGATAGTTCAGACGAGCTCAATTGCTTGTGCATCGACCGTGTTTGATGATAGTTTTTCTGTCAGCACGAGGGTTAGTAGGTATAGGACGAGGCTGCAGATAGCTAGGGCGACCATTATGGCGTGGTCGTGGAATTGGACTAGTTCTTCTATGATAGGTGATGAAGCGTCTTGGAAACCGAGTTGTGAGTGGTTGGCCATGTTTGGGTAGAGGTGTACAGGGTTTTCACCTGTGACTTAGTCTTGACAAGGCTATGTAATTGTTTTACTAACACCTCTTATGAGAAAGAAGCATAAGTGGTTTATGCGGTTGGCTTGAAACCAACATATGGGGGTTCGACTCCTTCCTTTCTTGGACTTGGACGAAGGCAGGCTCTTCGAAGGTGTGGAATGGGGGTGGGCAGCCGTGAATTCATTCGATGTTTGTGGTTGTTAGCTCTGGTTGTAGGGCTTTGCGTTTGGATGCGAAGGCTTCTCAGATGATGAAGACTAGCATGATTACGGCTGTTATAGAAATTAGTGAGCCTACTGAAGAGATGGTATTTCATAGAGTGTAGGCATCTGGGTAGTCTGAGTATCGTCGTGGCATGCCGGCTAGCCCCAGGAAGTGTTGGGGGAAGAAGGTGAGGTTGACGCCTACGAATATCACTCCGAAGTGGATTTTAGCTCATGTAGAGTGGAGTGTGTATCCTGTAAATAGGGGGAATCAGTGAGTGAAGCCTGCTAGGATTGCGAATACTGCTCCCATTGACAGTACGTAGTGGAAGTGGGCTACTACGTAGTAGGTGTCGTGTAGTGCGATGTCCAGAGAGGAGTTTGCTAGGACGATGCCTGTCAGCCCCCCGATGGTGAATAGGAAGATGAAGCCTAGTGCTCATAGTATGGGTGGGTCTCATTTGATAGTGCCGCCGTGTAGTGTTGCAAGTCAGCTGAATACTTTAATGCCAGTTGGAATGGCGATGATTATAGTGGCAGATGTAAAGTATGCTCGGGTGTCTACATCTATTCCTACTGTGAACATGTGGTGGGCCCATACAATGAACCCTAGGAATCCGATGGACAGCATGGCTCATACTATTCCTATGTAGCCGAATGGTTCTTTTTTGCCTGCGTAGTAGGCTACGACGTGGGAGATGATGCCAAATCCTGGCAGAATTAGGATGTAGACTTCTGGGTGACCGAAGAATCAGAAGAGGTGCTGGTAGAGGACTGGGTCCCCTCCTCCTGCTGGGTCGAAGAAGGTGGTGTTGAGGTTGCGGTCGGTGAGGAGCATGGTGATTCCAGCGGCCAGGACTGGGAGTGATAGTAGTAGGAGGACTGCAGTGATTAGTACAGATCAGACAAATAGAGGGGTTTGGTATTGCGATAGGGCGGGTGGTTTTATGTTGATTGCTGTAGTGATAAAGTTGATTGCTCCTAGGATGGAGGAGATGCCTGCTAGGTGCAGGGAGAAAATGGCCAGGTCAACTGACGCTCCGGCGTGTGCCAGGTTGCCGGCTAGAGGGGGGTAGACTGTTCAGCCTGTTCCTACCCCAGCTTCTACTGTGGATGAGGCTAGTAGTAGTAGGAAGGATGGGGGGAGTAGTCAGAAGCTTATGTTGTTTATTCGGGGGAATGCTATGTCAGGGGCTCCGATTATTAGGGGAACTAGTCAGTTTCCGAAGCCTCCGATTATAATGGGCATAACTATGAAGAAGATTATTACGAAGGCGTGGGCAGTGACTACCACGTTGTATACTTGATCATCTCCTAGGAGGGCACCTGGTTGGCCTAGTTCTGCTCGGATCAGGAGGCTTAGGGCTGTGCCTACCATGCCCGCTCATGCTCCGAAGATTAGGTATAGGGTGCCGATGTCTTTATGGTTGGTTGAGAATAGTCATCGGTTAATGAATGTCATAGGTAAGATGGCTGAGTGTATAAGCGTTAGGCTGTAGTCCTTTTTACAGAGGTTCAATTCCTCTTCTTATCGACTCTGTAGTGAAATTCATGATGGGTTGCAAGCTCATTGATGCGCACTGACCGTGTGCCGGGGTCTGTAGGCAGAAGCCTGTTGGTTTGGGCATGTAGCTGTTAACTACAGGGTCATGGGATCGAAGCCCATCTGTCTAGGAGTAGCAGCAAAGCCCTAGCTTAAGTTAAAGTACCTGGGTTGCATTCAGGGGATGCAGGGTAGTGTCCTGCGGGTTTTAGCAGAAACTAAGAGGGTCTAACTCTTGTTTAAGGCTTTGAAGGCCTTCGGTTTGGGTGAACCTAAGTTTCTTATAGGAGGGTGGAGATTATTGGGGAAATGGGCAGGAGTGTAGTGGATGTGATGGCTAAAATGGCGACTAAGGCATGGGTTGGTTTGTTAGTGTGTCATAGTTTCATTTGGTTTGTAGCGTGTGGGGGAAGTGTAATTGTTGCACAATATGCGAGGCGAAGGTAGAAGAATAGGCCTAATAGGGATAGGAGGGAGATTACTACTGCTGCTGGGGCTATGCCTTGTTTGGTTAGTTCTTGAATGATGAGTCATTTTGGGAGGAATCCTGTTAGAGGGGGGAGGCCTGCTAGGGAGAGTAGGACTAGAAATAGCATTGCGTTTAGTGCAGGGGTTTTTGTTCATGAGGTTATCAGGGTAGATAGCTTTAGAACTTTAATAGAGTTTAGGGCTAGGAATGTAGCAGAGGTTATGAGGGCGTAGAGGTAGAAGTTTAGTAGTGTCAGCTTAGGATTGTAGGAGATGATGATAGTCATTCAGCCCAGGTGAGCGATGGAGGAGAAGGCTAGGATTTTTCGGACTTGGGTTTGGTTGAGTCCCATTCATCCTCCTAGGGCTGCGGATAGAAGGGCTATTCAGGTCAGTAGGGTCGGGTTAAGGGAGTGTGACGTTATGAGGAATAGAGTGATTGGGGGGAATTTTATGACTGTGGATAGTAGCAGCCCGGTGATGAGGGGGGACCCTTGCAGTACTTCGGGGAATCAAAAGTGGAATGGAGCTAGGCCCAGTTTTATCGCGATGGCTGAGGTTAGGATCAGGCATGATTCTGGGTGAGTTAGTTGGGTGATGTCTCATTGTCCGGTGTGTCAAGCATTGGTTATGCTGGAGAATAGAACTAGGGCTGAGGCAGTTGCTTGGACTAGAAAATATTTAGTTGCTGCTTCGATGGCTCGGGGGTGGTGGGATTTGGAGATTAGGGGCAAAATGGCGAGGGTGTTGATTTCAAGGCCGGCTCAGGCGGTGATTCAGTGGTTGCTCGAGATTGTGATGGTTGTTCCTAGTAGGAGGCTTGTAGTGAAGATTAGTTTTGCTTGGGGGTTCATTAGCAGGGGAAGGGGTTGAACCATCATTTTCGGGGTATGGGCCCGATAGCTTGTTTAGCTGACCCTACTAGAAAATAATATAAAGGAAGTATGGAGGGTTTTGATCTCTCTAGTGTAGGTTCAATTCCTGCTTTTCTAGAGGGTAGGAAATGAGAGGGCTGGTATACCTCTATGTTCACTTTATCATAGTGACCCTTGGGTGTTCAGGCACATTTCCTGGGCCCTTATAGGTAGGGTGGGAGGCCTGCATAGCAGATTGGCATGCTGATGTGTCACAGGCATAGGGCTAGGGTTAGTGGGAGGAAGTTTTTTCATAGGAGGTGCATTAGCTGGTCGTATCGGAATCGGGGGTAGGAGGCTCGGACCCATAAGAACCCTGCGGATAGTAGGAGGGTTTTTGTGGCCAGTGCGATGGGGAAGAGTTCTTGTGGTAGGTTGAAGAGGCTTGGGTTGAAAAATAGGATGGCGGTTAATGTGTTTATAAGTATAATGTTGGCGTACTCAGCTAAGAAGAATAGGGCAAAGGGTCCTGCCGCGTACTCTACGTTGAATCCCGATACTAGCTCTGATTCCCCCTCAGTCAGGTCGAATGGGGCGCGGTTGGTTTCAGCAAGCGTGGATACATATCACATTATGGCTAGGGGTCAGCATGAGAAGATGAGGTAGAGGGGTTCTTGGGTGACTGCAAGGGTGCTGAGGGTGTAGTTTCCGCTGAGGACAATAACGGATAGAAGGATGATTGCTAGAGTGACCTCGTAGGAAATAGTTTGGGCTACTGCTCGTAGGGCCCCGATTAGGGCATACTTTGAGTTGGAAGCTCAGCCTGATCATAGAATAGAGTACACCGCCAGGCTAGATATGGCTAGTAGGAAGAGTAGGCCTAGGTTGAGGTCTGCGAGGGAGAATGGTAGGGGGAGGGGGATTCAAATTGAGATTGCAAGGAGAAGGGCCAGTATAGGGGTTGCAATGAATAGAATGGGAGAAGAGGTTGACGGGCGGATGGGTTCTTTGATGAACAGTTTTACTCCGTCTGCTAGGGGTTGTAGCAGTCCAAAAGGGCCGACGACATTTGGGCCTTTTCGGCCTTGTATGTAACTTAGGATTTTTCGCTCTACTAGTGTGAGGAAGGCTACTGCAATTAGGATGGGGAGGGCATAGGAGAGGGCTATGATAAGGTTGATTAGAAGGGGTTGGTTGGTCATGGGAGGTTGAGAGGAAGCTAGGGAGAGGATTTGAACCTCTGAGTTAAAGGACTTAAGCCTTTTGCATTTGCCGAGCTCTGCCACGCTAGCTGGTCCTTTTCTAGGACGTGGGGGAAGGTGATAGCCTTTTGTAATTTAGTTGGTTTCATTACTTAAGGCGAAGGCTTGCTTGTGGTATTGGCCTCACTTTTCCTATCCTTTCGTACTGGGAAGAGTTCATCATAGATAGAAACCGACCTGGATTACTCCGGTCTGAACTCAGATCACGTAGGACTGTTAATCGTTGAACAAACGAACCCTTAGTAGCGGCTGCACCACTAGGATGTCCTGATCCAACATCGAGGTCGTAAACCTCCCCGTCGATATGGACTCTTGGAGGAGATTGCGCTGTTATCCCTGGGGTAGCTTGGTCCATTGGTCAAATGTATTGGGTCTGGGTGCTGTTAGCACGTTGAGAGGTTGCTCTTGGTCTAGAGGGATGGTCTAATTTTTGGAGGTTTTGTTTTGCTCCAAGGTCGCCCCAACCGAAAAAATGCGAACCAGAAGCCCGTGGGATAAGTGTGCCCGGGGTGGGGTTGGATGTATGTAGGGGTGGTTGCTGTTTTTAAAGTTCCACAGGGTCTTCTCGTCTTATGTGTTTATCCCTGCTTTCGCACAGGGAGATCAATTTCACCGATTGCCTGTAAGAGACAGTTAAGACCTCGTTTAGCCATTCATACAAGTCCCGATTTACGGGACAATTGATTGCGCTACCTTTGCACGGTTAGGATACCGCGGCCGTTAAACATCGGGTCACCGGGCAGGCATCACCTTCAATACTTGTCTGTAGGTTTGCTGAAGGCTATGTTTTTGGTAAACAGTCGGGCCTTGACGTGTTTGCCGAGTTCCTTTTACAGGTTTTAATCTTTCTTAGTGGACGCTCCTCTGTCGGGTTAACAAGGTAGTTAATACAGTGCTTGTTGGATTGATCGTATATGGTGGCTTGTTAATAATGTACGGATGTAAGCTTGCGTCGAAGAGGGAGAACCCTGGTTACTCATTCTAGCATTAATTCTCCTATTGTCATAGGTTAGCCTGTTAGTGGGGAGGGAGTCATATAGTTCTTATATTTTTAGAACACAGAGCTTTAACGCACTCTTTGTTGATGGCTGCTTGAGGGCCCACATTAGGTTTGTATTTTAATTATTTATCCGCTCGTGGAGATTGTATTCTTTTTTAAAGGAGCTGTACCTCCTTTAAATAGCCCTTAATTCGCTTCATTAGGGTTCTGATTTTCCTTGGAGAAGAATTAAGAGTGAACTTAGATTCGTTTCACAGGCAACCAGCTATCACCCAGCTCGGTTGGCTTTTCACCTCTACTGACAAGTCATCCCACTCTTTTGCAACAGAGACGGGTTCGCTCAAGATTAGCTGCTCGTAAGTAGCTCGCTTGGGTTTCGGGGTGGCAAACTAAAATTCATTTTGCTTGGTTTTTCTTGCTAGACCATGATGCAAAAGGTACAAGGGTTGATCTTTGCTGTTTTTAGCTTATTTTTTTCATTACTATTTCATCTTTCCCTTACGGTACGTGGTCTCTATCGCTCCAATAGTGTCTTTTCTATCGCCTATACTGGGACTAGTAAATGCTTTAGTTAGGGGTTGTGTAAGTAGCTTTGTTATTCTAAGTCATGTGGGTTGGGCTAGAGTTTGGCATCAAGACGACCTGGTGTGAGCAGATATCTTTCAGGCGTAAGCTGAATGCTTTCATTAAAGCTACGTCTTGGTAATCTAAGTGCACCTTCCGGTACACTTACCTTGTTACGACTTACCTCATCTTCGGCTGCGTAGCTTATTAGGTATGGGGGGGGGGGGTCGCTTTTGATGAGGGCGACGGGCGGTATGTACGTGCTCCAGGGCCGGCTTAAAGAGGGCTCGATTGTCCCACTTTACTGCTAAATCCTCCTTCCAGGGGCAGTTTCATATCCCTTTGCCGTTGTGTTCTATCTTAGAAAATGTAGCCCATTGCTTCCATTCCATGGGCTATACCTTGACCTGTCGTATTAGCGCGGTAGGGCTATTGCGTCCACTGTTGGGCCTTCATGCTGGGTGGGCTGGCGACGGCGGTATATAGGCTGATTTGGCAAGGAATGGTCAGGTATATCGTGGATCATCGATTACAGAACAGGCTCCTCTAGGTGGGTTTGGAACACCGCCAGGTCCTTAGAGTTTTAAGCGTTGGTGCTCGTAGTTCTCGGGCGGATGCTCCGGTAAGATCGAGCATCAAGATTTAGGGCCAGGCATAGTGGGGTATCTAATCCCAGTTTGGGCCCTGGCTTTCGTGGGCTTCAATAAATCGTTGGTCTAAGATCTTCTTTGTAGGAGGCCTTATGGGCATCTTGGGCTTATGACAGCTCAGTTACCTTTTAATCTTAGTTACTTTAGATAGCATGTGACCACTCTTTACGCCGTTATAACGTTGATTTGGGTCTCCTGTATGACCGCGGTGGCTGGCACAGGATTGACCGACCCTAGATTGCTATGGCTAAGTCAAGTTTGCACTCATTGCTTAATGTTAACTACTGCTGAGAACCCGTGGGGGCGTGGCAATTGCAAGGCGTTTTGGGCTACAGCGTGGGTGTGCCTGATACCTGCTCCTGTCGACCTAGTGTGTTAGGGTACCCAGGGCGTCTACACTGGCGCGCGGATACTCGCATGTATATCCCTAGCAACAACCAACAGTAAGGTTAGGACTAAGTCTTTTGTCCTTGGGTGTGTGTGACAGCCATCTTGACATCTTCAGTGTCATGCTTTATATAAGCTACAGGGAC